AAAAAAAAAATTAAGATATATAAAATAAAACTTAAATAGAATTTTCTAGCCTTAATTATTCTGAATCTTTCCAAACTACTTCAAATATTTAAAATCAAGAGGTTATAATTGGTCAAATGATATAAATAAGTCACTAGTGAAAAATAAATACGTATTTAATTTTATTAATACTGAATTGTTAATATTAAATTCAAATTTTTAAATAAAATTTTATGAAGATCAAAAATGAAAATTCTAATTTTCATTTTAATTATTACGTATTACAATAATTTTTTTATATCTATAGAACAAGGATAAATAATTATACCAAAAACAGTATTTGATATGAATCATAAAGCCCATAACTAAAACTATTTATTGTAATTCGGTTATTTAGAATCATTAACCAATTTGTTTTGTAACTAATTCTTTGTCTTCCATTACAATAAAAGCTATTTGTAGGAAATGCTATGATATCCAACACTTTAATTTTACGGAAAAAAAAAGGGGGGGCAAATAAAATGCCTTTAAATTTTGTATTTTGTATCCTTTAACAGATTAACTACTAGTCTCATTTGATAATTCAAATTTTGTGGACTCTTTCTTCGAGCTTGAACAATTAAATTAATATTAAATTAATTAATATAATAGAAAAAATTATTAAAGTTTTTTTATTTTTTAATTAAGCGGGAGAAAGGTTGGTTTATTAAACTTTTCGATTTTTTTATTACATGTATAAATGTAACACGACGAAAATAGAAAGAAAACGGACAATCTTTCTTTTTTTTTTTTTTTTTTTTTGTATTATTTTTTTTTTTTTTTTTTTTATCAACTTCAATCTATTTGGCATAGTGTACCTTATCATTCTTATTAATATTTTATGTGATTTTTAACCCCCCCCCTTTTTTTTGGAGTCTAATTTAGAGAAAAAATAGATAGAGAATAGTAAAGAACAATTGATTTTGAACAATAGATGTCTTTCACATCCAACCGAAAAACCTATTATAACTTTTTAATGGCAGTTCCAAAAAAGCGCACCTCTATTTCAAAAAAACGTATTCGTAAAAATATTTGGAAAAGGAAGGGATATAGGGCAGCATTGAAAGCTTTTTCGTTAGCGAAATCTCTTTCTACCGGGAGTTCAAAAAGTTTTTTTTGTGTAACAAATAAATAATCTGAATCGTTCTAATAACTAATAAAGTGATATAATTTTGTTTATAGTTTATTTATAAGATTTATAAGTTATAAAAATGATAAATAACATTTATCAATTATAATTAATATTAACATCATAATAGTATAGTAAAAGAATAAATATTAATATATAAGATAAATTACAATATAAACAATATACATTAAAAAAAAATAAATAAAAAAGAATTAGTCTCATAATGTTTTAATTTAAAACGAATATAAAATTGAATTTGTTTTACTTTAATTTGAAGCCAAATGTTTCTTTCGTTTCTGATATAGATAAGAATTCTGTTGTCTACTGAATTCTAAAAATGAATGGTACTTTTTTGTTTGAAAAAAGGGTAAACGCAAGCGCAAGGTTTCGCCTTTCATTTTAGTATGTTTTATCATTTTCCGGATGGGGATTATCACTTTCCCCATCGCCCTTACTCAATAATAAAAAGAATTTTTTTTTAGTTATATTTTTGATTTTATATTATAAAGAAGAGGTCGTTGAAACTAATTGATTAAGTTTAAAATGTTTTTTATAATCTTTTAAACCATTATTTTGGGTTTTAGAAATTATTATCACTATATAAATTCCTTAAACCCAATTAAATTAATAAAAGCCCCGTTTCCATTTTTAGGTAGTTATATGATTTAGGTAGTTATATGACGAATGCGCCAATTTTGAGTGATCTATTTTAGATCCTATGTTTCGATTGGAAGATCGATCAAGATATAATATATATATATTAATTAAAAAATTTAGAAAATATTTTGAAGTACGGTACAATTTCTATACGAAATTTTTTTATATGATTGATACGACCATCCCAAATACCTAACTTAATGGGTTTGCTAAATCTTAACGCAAATTCTCTACACAACAAAAAATCCTAACGCAACCTAACTATGCAAATATTTACATAAATCTTTTGAGTGTATCGCTGAAATTGTGTTATATAAAAATTCTATTTTTTTATTAATCGATAAAATGAATTTTTTATTTTAGATTAATAAAATAAATGATAAAAGAAATTAATCATTAAAAAATGCAAACGAGGCAGAACATTTTTTTTACTTATATCCAGGGATTGAAGTAAAAATTATCTAGTTACAACTGTTACATTTTAGTTTTAGGAGAGCATAAAGTAATAGCCTACGAAAAAATACATTGTTAGTTCAGTTAAATAAAATTGACATCCTAAAATACTAAATAACTAAATAAAAAGATAATAATAAGAAAAATCAATATTATTAACGTTAACGAAAACGTTTTAATCCCTAATTTTTAAACAAGTTTTTATTCATCAATTTGAATGGTTTCCTAAAAAAAAATATTGGATTGAATTAACTCCTTCAAGCTCGACGATTGAATAAAAATAGGTTATTATGATTTCGAATAAGCCGCTATGGTGAAATCGGTAGACACGCTGCTCTTAGGAAGCAGTGCTAGAGCATCTCGGTTCGAGTCCGAGTGGCGGCATGGCATCTTCTAAAAGAGTAAGTCCTATAATGAATTCAATTCCCGATTTCAATTCCTATAATTGAGGGACGCCCTTATTAATTTAATAATTTTTATGATATTTTCAACTTTAGAGCATATATTAACTCATATATCCTTTTCGATCGTTTCAATTGTAATTACAATTCATTTGATAATTTTATTAGTCGATGAAATCGTAGGACTAGATGATTCGTCAGAAAAGGGGATGATAGCTACTTTTTTCTGCATAACAGGATTATTAGTTACTCGTTGGATGTATTTGAGGCATTTACCATTAAGTGATTTATATGAATCATTAATTTTTCTTTCGTGGAGTTTTTCCATTATTCATATTATTCCGTATTTTAAAAAACATAAAAACCATTTAAGCGCAATAACCGCGCCAAGTGCTATTTTTACTCAAGGTTTTGCTACTTCGGGTCTTTTAACTGAAATGCATCAATCCGCGATATTAGTACCCGCTCTCCAATCCCATTGGTTAATGATGCACGTAAGTATGATGGTATTGAGCTATGCAGCTCTTTTGTGTGGATCATTATTATCACTAGCTCTTCTAGTCATTACATTTCGAAAATTCATAAGGATTTTTAGTAAAAGCAATAATTTAGAAAATGAGTCAGTTTACTTTAGTGAGATTCAATACGTGAACGAAAGAAACAATGTCTTACGAAACACTTCTTTTATTTCGTCTCAAAATTATTACAGGTATCAATTGATTCAACAATTGGATCGTTGGAGTTATCGTATTATTAGTCTAGGGTTTATCCTTTTAACCGTAGGTATTCTTTCGGGAGCAGTATGGGCTAATGAAGCATGGGGATCATATTGGAATTGGGATCCAAAGGAGACTTGGGCATTTATTACTTGGACCATATTCGCTATTTATTTACATATTAGAACAAATAAAAATTTTGAAAGTGTAAATTCTGCAATTGTGGCTTCAATGGGCTTTCTTATAATTTGGATATGCTATTTTGGGGTTAATCTATTAGGAATAGGGTTGCATAGTTATGGTTCATTTACATTAACATCTAATTGAATAAAAGACTTGACGAATATAAACATAGGACGGCATACAGGTATATATACGAAAACTTCATGTAAACAATCAAGAACCATTTGAATCATTTCCATTACTTGATTCAAATGGTTCTCACAAATTCAAAAGATATCTAGTTATAATAGAATTCCAATTTTTTTATTTTACTTAAAAGAATATAAAAGACTCATTTTTTTATTGTACAATCAACCATTTTTAAAATCATGGGATTTCAGTTTCATTTTTTGGTTTACTCACAAAAACTATCGAAAAAAATAATTGGATATAATAGCTTCGACCTTGTCAACTGATAATGATAAAACGAAATCGGGATAAACACCAATACCTATTACAGGTAAAAGGATAGAGATCGAAACAAATAATTCTCGCGGTCCAGAATCAAAAAAATAAGAGTTTGGGGCATTAAAAAGCTTGTATCCATAGAACATCTGGCGTAACATAGATAATGAATAAATAGGAGTTAATATCATTCCAATTGCCATTACAAAAGTAATTAATATTTTTGTCATTAAAAGATATTTTTGACTAGTAAGTATTCCAAAAAAAACTAACAATTCGGCAACAAAACCGCTCATGCCCGGTAATGCAAGAGAAGCCATTGATAAGATACTGAAAGTCGTGAATATTTTTGGAATTGCGATAGCCATTCCGCCCATTTCGTCGAGATAAACAAGACGTATTCTATCATAACTCGTTCCGGCCAAGAAAAAAAGCGCAGCGCCAATAAATCCGTGAGAGATTATTTGTAAAATGGCTCCGTTGAGTCCTGTATCGCTTATAGAACCAATTCCTATAATTATGAAACCCATATGAGATACAGAAGAGTAGGCTATTCTTTTTTTTAAATTACGCTGACCGAGAGATGTTGAAGCTGCATAGATTATTTGAATTGTGCCTACTATAATCAACCAGGGAGAGAATATAGAATGGGCGTGGGGTAATAATTCCATATTGATCCGAACCAATCCATATGCTCCCATTTTTAATAAGATTCCGGCTAAAAGCATACAAGTACTGTAATGTGCCTCTCCATGGGTGTCTGGTAACCATGTATGTAAGGGTATGATCGGTGATTTGACAGCAAAAGCAATAAGAAATCCAATATAGAATATTATTTCCAGTGCTACAGGATACGATTGATTAGCTGATGTTTCAAAATTTAATGTTGGTTCATTGGAACCATATAAACCAATACCCAAAACTCCCATTAATAAAAAAACGGAACTTCCTGCAGTGTACAAAATAAATTTTGTAGCTGAATACAAACGTTTCTTTCCCCCCCACATGGATAGAAGTAGATAAACTGGAATTAATTCTAACTCCCACATGATGAAAAAAAGTAAAAGGTCTCGAGAAGAAAATGGTCCTATTTGACCGCTATACATTGCTAACATCAGAAAATGGAATAGTCGGGAATCTCGAGTAATCGGCCGAGCCGCTAAAGTAGCTAAAGTTGTGATAAATCCTGTCAGTAAAATGGGTCCGATAGAAATTCCATCTATTCCCAATCTCCAGTAAAAATCAAAAAAATCGATCCATTTATAATCCTCTGTCAGTTGCATTAATGGATCATCCAATTGGAAACGATAACCGAATGCATAGGTTGTTAGAAGGAGTTCCATTATGCATATACCTATAGTATACCACCGAATTATCTTATTTCCTCTATGAGGGAGAAAGAAAATTAAGGAACCCGCGAATATTGGCAAAACTACAACTAGCGTTAACCAAGGAAAATTATTCATGGTAAAAACAAGATAAACTTGGACCAGAAAAACCCGTGCTCAAAATAAATAGTTTTTGAGCGCGGGTTTTTGTCGGTAAAGGTAAAAAAATCAAATGTATTCAAGTAGGGTTTTCTGGAACGTATTAATAAGCCAGACCCATACTTCGAGTTGTTTCATGCCATAAATAAACTCGAACACTCAAGAAATCTGTCGGACAGGCGGATTCACATCTCTTACAACCGACACAGTCCTCTGTTCTTGGAGCAGAAGCAATTTGCTTAGCTTTACACCCGTCCCAAGGTATCATTTCTAATACATCCGTTGGGCAGGCGCGCACGCATTGAGTACACCCTATACACGTATCATAAATCTTTACTGAATGTGACATTTGGATCTATAAATTTTTGAATGTCAGAAAGTTTCGATCTAGTAAACTTGTAAATGAATCATATATTTAGACACCAGATGAATCAATAATTTATCATAATTTTTCTAATCAATCTACTTCTGGATTGACTCATGCGATAGAGCCAAGATACTTTAATTTCTTACATTTTTGAAAACATGTATTATTACGGAATGTATGGTCATGGTAATTCTAATTTATGAATATTAGAATTTATATGATTAATACTACTTATTCAACAAATTCGATTGATTGATACGAGTTGATTTTCTGTTACGATAAATTGATGAAACAATAGCCGGGCCAATAGCTGCTTCAGCGGCTGCAATAGCTATAACAAAAATTGAGAAAATATTTCCTTTTAATTGGCGACTATCAAAAAAATCAGAAAATGTTACGAAATTCATATTAACCGCATTCAGTATAAGTTCAAGACACATAAGGGCTCTAACCATATTCCGGCTCGTGATCAATCCATAGATACCGATAGAAAATAAGTAGGCACTCAAAACAAGTACATGTTCGAGCATCATTGACCAACTCCTTATCAATTTCGATTCATTTCAATATGAACTGAACAACAATTCAACAGATTCAATTGACTAGAATAAAAAAAAGTACGGAACAAAGGCAGATTTTCTATTGTTAATAGAATAGATTGAATAATTTCTATTTTAGACATAAACAATCTTTAATTAAAGGGAAATAAATGTAATGTAATAAAACCGAACAGAGTTTAACGTGCATTGCTAATTCTATAAATTTTTTACTGTCGCGCCACGGCAATTGCACCTATCAAAGCGGCTAAAAGAATTATCGAAACGAATTCAAATGGAAGAAAAAAATCTGTTGATAAATGAATTCCAATTTGTTGACTATTACTTATCAAATCTTGCTCTATAATCTGGTTTGATCTTGTAGTCCAAATAATTCCGTACCATGACGTATCCGTAATAATAATCATGAGTAAAACAAAAATACTTGTACAAACTGGCAAAGTAACCACATCCCCAATGGTCCAAAGATTCAAATCTTTGTAATATTCTGAACCATTCATGAACATCACAGCAAATACGATTAAAACATTTATAGCTCCCACGTAAATAAGGAGTTGTGCAGCAGCTACAAAATAAGAGTTTAATAGAATATAGAATAAGGATATACAAACAAGAACCAGTCCCAATGAAAAGGCAGAATAAATGGGGTTGGTAAATAATACCACCCCCATACCTCCTAGTATAAGAACCGATCCCAGAAAGACTAAAAGAAAATCATGTATTGGTCCGGGCAAATCCATTATATGTAAAATAAGAGATAAATAAATAGAAATGTTTTTCATGACCTTATTGAGACCCGACCATAAATTTTTTTTTTATGATTTTTGAGCAATTCCTAATTTAATCCTAAGTAAATAAATACTAAGGGATATGAATAAATGTGAGTACTATTATTGGACTAATTTCATTCTTTATCTGAAAGAGTCGTTCTAATTCTAAACGATATATTTTAAAACAATTATGGATATATTAATTAATGGATTTTCAATCCAAATTAAGACGCGTTTCTTACCAACCAATCAATAGTTGGTATTTGTAGTTATTGACCAAACAACACGAAAGAAACCTAAATTCCTTCTATATTAGTTATTAGTAAAGTAATTATAAATTATTCGTTAATAAGAGATTTACTTATTTATTTGAGGCGAATTCAAAATTGTTCGAATTGTATAATCGTCAATTACTGACATTGGTAAACGACCCAAAGCAATTTGATTATAATTCAATTCGTGACGATCATAAGTAGAAAGTTCATATTCTTCAGTCATTGATAAACAATTCGTTGGACAATACTCAACGCAATTACCACAAAATATACAGACTCCGAAATCAATACTGTAATTAAGCAGCCGTTTCTTGCGAATATCAGTTTCCAATTTCCAATCAACAACGGGTAGATCTATAGGACATACACGAACGCATACTTCACAAGCAATACATTTATCAAATTCAAAATGGATTCGACCGCGGAAACGCTCCGCGGTGATTGATTTTTCATAAGGATATTGAATAGTTACGGGTAAACGATTTGCGTGGGATAAAGTAATCATGAAACTTTGACCAATGTACCTTGCAGCTCGTACTGTTTGTTGACCATAATTCATGAACCCAGTTACCATAGAGAACATATCGTTAATATATATATGAATAGTTTTATGTTTGTTTATTTCTCTTGTTTGAGACACGTTGTGAATATAGAATGTTACTTTACAGTGAAAAGAGTTGGAAAGAAGTTGTTAATAATAGATTACCGAGAGAAATAGGTAAAAGAAATTTCCATCCAAGATTCAATAGTTGGTCCATTCTTAGCCTCGGTAAAGTCCATCTTGTTGTGATAGGAATGAACAAGAACAAATAAGTTTTAGCTAATGTAATAAAGATACCAATTATCGCTCCAAAAACTCCACATGTTTTATTTATTTCAAAAAGCTCAGAAACATATATGTCCGGAATAGATATATTCCAACCTCCCAAGTAAAGAACTGTTACAAATAATGAAGAAACCAATAGGTTTAGATAGGAAGCAACATAAAATAACCCAAATTTTATACCTGAGTATTCGGTTTGATAACCTGCTACTAACTCTTCTTCTGCTTCTGGTAAATCAAAAGGTAATCTCTCACATTCTGCTAGGGAAGAAATAATAAAAATGATAAACCCTATAGGCTGACGCCACAAATTCCATCCCCAAAAACCATATTTTGATTGCGCCTCAACAATATCAATTGTACTTGAACTGTTAGATAATTATAGTCGGTGATACCATCACTGTTACCATCGCTATTACAGAACCGTACATGAGATTTTCACCTCATACGGCTCCTTGAAGGCCAGAAATAAATATAGGGACCGCGTCAGTATTCTTTTTTGAATCTTGATATGTTTGTAGGATGGATAACTATCGGCCGGTCCCAAATTAGACCAATTGAATTCTGTCTGTTATAATTATTTTAATTCAAAATTAAATAAAAAAAGTACTTCTGAATTGATCTCATCCTTTCTTTAATTTAATAATTTCAATAATAATTTCAATTCTTCTTTGTTCAGTAATAACTTAACTGTTCAATAAAATACTTCTTGTAAAAATATCAATAACCCGTTGGTTTCACGTACGAAAAAAAAAAATTCTATATTAATTAATGAATTATGACACAAATTATATATCTATTAATATGTATATGGGAAAGAATAAAAGTAACAAAGAATAAATAAAGTATATCTTTTCTTTTTTTTTTTTCGTTCCTATTCTTCTTTCTATTTCTGAGAAAAAGAGGGCTTTCAAAATAAAGTAAAGGATTATTTCGTTTCGAATAGTTATTTATTAAATCGGTGGATAGGAGTATACTCTGGATTGGAATCGTGTCATGGGGAGTACTGCCTGATCATTTCTACCAACTTAAAGCCCCAATTAGTATTCTTTGTTTGTATATTATGTAAAAATGTCCTTTTGGAAAATTTACATAATCTCCATTACTAATCCTTTCCATATGTTCGTGTTTCTAACCATCCACTCGTTTTTGCTCAATCCCCCGTTATGCTAATACATAAAAATGATAGTGAAAACTCAATACGGTTGATCTTTTGAACCCGCTTCAAGTCAGGATGACTAATCAACCAATCTTGGGGGAAACGGTCTCTTCTGTTTATGTTTATTTCCGCTTAACTCTCTAACTCTTATACATAGAAAATGAGAATCAATCTTTTTACTGCGAATTTATATATAAGCTGTTTTCTTTCACTCATATAACTATTTGATTTAGTTCATCAACCCGAATAATGAATAAAAAAAAATAAAGATATCTACTCAATCCATTCCAACCCTTTCCTTGAAAGGAAGGAATAGAGAAAAGTTTCTGTCTATGTATCAACGAATCGCACGTAGAGATATTGATAACACACATAAAGTTAATGGTATTTCATAACTAATCGATTGAGCAGCAGCTCGTAGACCGCCTAAAAAGGAATATTTATTATTTGACCCGTATCCCGACATAAGAAGTCCAATTGGAGCAATACTGGAAATGGCAATCCATAAAAAAACACCGATATTGAGATCCGCTAAAACAAGGTGATATCCAAAAGGAACTACTGAATAGCTTACTAAAATTGATATGACTGCTATGGATGGCCCGATACTGAATAAACGAGTATCCCCCCTAGATGGAAAAAGATTTTCTTTGAAAAGTAGTTTTGTCCCATCTGCTAGAGCTTGAAGAACTCCCAAAGGGCCGGCGTATTCAGGTCCAATACGTTGTTGTATCCCTGCCGATATTTCTCTTTCTAACCATACAATTACCAGTACGCCTATTGTGATTCCCACTACAAGAGTCAAAATAGGAACAAGAACCCATAGAATTCCATAAACCTCTTTAAAAAATTCTAATCTAGAAAAAGAATCGATATCTTGTACTTCCGGTGTATCAATTATCATTTCAACGATCAACTTCTCCCATAATGATATCTATACTACCTAGTATCGTCATAATATCAGCCAATTTCATTCTTTTAACTAACCGCGGAAGAATTTGCAAATTGATAAAACCCGGCGGGCGGATTTTCCATCTCCAAGGAAAACCACTCTGATCCCCTATGAGAAAAATTCCCAATTCTCCCTTTGGGGCTTCTACTCTCACATAAAGTTCTTGTTTCGGCAATTCAAATGTAGGAGACGGCTTTTTACTAATAAATCGATATTCAAAATCATTCCATTCCGGATTCCTTTCTCTATCAAAGTATCGTATTTCTAAATTCTCATAGGGTCCCCCTGGAATTCCTTCCAGGGCCTGTTGAATAATTTTTACGGATTCTATCATTTCACCAATTCGGACTAGATAACGAGCCAATGAATCTCCTTCTTTTTGCCACTGTACTTCCCAATCAAATTCGTCGTAACATTCATAATGATCAACTTTACGAAGATCCCATTGTATTCCGGAAGCTCGCAGCATTGGTCCCGATAAACCCCAATTTATTACTTCCTCTCTACCAATAATGCCTACTCCCTCGACTCGTTCTAAAAAAATAGGATTTCGTGTAATAAGTTTTTGATATTCAGCAACTCTTGTTAAAAAATAATCGCAGAAATCCAAACATTTATCTATCCAGCCATGAGGTAGATCGGCCGCTACTCCTCCGATACGAAAATAATTATGCATCATTCTCATACCGGTGGCAGCTTCGAATAGATCATATACTAATTCTCTTTCTCTGAAAATATAGAAAAAGGGAGTTTGTGCACCAATATCCGCCATAAAAGGACCGAGCCATAACAGATGAGAAGCTATACGACTCAACTCCAACATAATTATTCTGATATAGCTGGCTCTTTTAGGTACTTGAATATTTCCCAACTGTTCTGGTCCGTTTACAGTTATTGCTTCTGTGAACATAGTAGCTAAATAATCCCACCGTGTTACATAAGGCAAATATTGTATAATTGTTCGATTTTCCGCAATTTTTTCCATTCCTCGGTGTAAATAACCCAATATTGGTTCACAGTCAATAACATCTTCACCATCTAGAGTAATGATGAGTCGAAGAACACCATGCATTGATGGGTGGTGGGGGCCCATATTGACTATCATGAGGTCTTTTCTTGTAGCCGGTATATTCATAGGTTTTTCCTCGATTCATTCTTTCATGAATTGCTGAAAACGAAAAAAAGTTCATTAAAATTCAAGATCTAATAAATCAAATAATTCAAAATGCCTTTAGAAAAATAAAATTAACGAGTTTTTGACTCCCGAATATCCAACCGATTAATTAATTCTTTATAACATATTCTATTTTTCTTTGACAAATAAGACAGTAATCGTTGGCGTTTTCCCAGAATTTTACGTAAACCTCTCTGAGATAAATAGTCTTTTTTGTGTAATTGTAAATGTGAAGTAAGTCTTCGTATCCTATTGGTGAAACTAACTATTTGAAATTCAACAGATCCTCTGTTTTCGTCTTTTTCTTCTTGTGAAATAACTGAGATGAATGAATTTTTTACCATAAACTGAAATCTTCTCTCCCCCCCCTCTTTTTATTTTAAGATATTTTTTATTGATAGATATCTTTATTGATCAGTAATAATAATGCCCCTAATTTTTATTTGGTATATACAAAAATTTGTATTTCGTTATTAATTTCTAATTTTTTTTTATTTAATAAAACTTACTCAATCCTATTTTCATTTTAAAATTGGATTTGAAAGGGGATACAAAAGTATGGTTGGTTTCTTCACTCACAAAAGATAAAAGTTTAGACCTAAAATAAGAAAATTTTGTTCATTCTAGATCTAATTGATATGTCATTGAATTAGTATCATGTATCAGAATGGAATGTAAGACAATGTATGCGTGTATCTCTTTGTCGTCATAGACCAGATATGGTATGGGAAATATAGGAAAAATTTACTATTAATGAATTTTCAATCGCGGATACATATGTATCCTTACCATACTGAAACAACTGCCATTATTGGTATTAAACCAATAACGATTCATACAAGCTAAATCTTCTAATCGATAATTGGGCCAAAGAAATAGCTTTAATTTTATAAGTTTTTTTTTATATTTTTTGCTTTTATCCACAACTTGACTGTTTACCTCATTCCCATTACAAAAAGATGCCTTTCTATGTCTATTCTTAGAATTTAAACAAATTAGAATTCGCAATTCTCTACGACGTCTAGGCGATAAAATATTTTCAGGAACAAACAAATCATAATTTTTTTTATATCTATTTCCAGTCATCTTTTGATGTTTTGTAATGACTTCATCAGAATTCTTATCAACATGTTTTTTTTCTCGGTATCTTTGATTTATTTGATGTTTACTTTTATGAACTAATGAAATACCGAGGGTTTGATACATAATAAATTTTCCATCATTTTTTATAGCTAGACGAATTGGTTCAATAATCAAAAATCCCCTTTTAATAAATTCTGTAAGAGTTACATCTTTCTGAATCGTCAAAATATCCAGACTCATTTCGCCCCTTTGAATAGAGGATATAGTAATTTCTCTTGGATTTATCAGTCTAAGCAGGAGACAATATACGTTGATGTTATTGATTATTTTTTTATTTAAAGAATCATCCCATCTCAATTGAAAATACAAATACCTTTTTAGGAAGAAATCAAACTCCGCTTTTGTATTTATCTTGTATTGCTTTTTATTTCTATGTTTTTTCATGTCCGATCCCGTATAATCTTCTTCAACATCTTTTTCTTGGTTTGAAAGAGCTGATTTAAGATCTGCTTGGCCCATGGATTCTTTTTCTCCTTGATTTCGGTTTTCTAATTCAAGAGATTTTTTTTCATTCGACGATATTGATATAAAAGGATCTCTTTTTTTATTTCCAGTGATGCTTTTGTTTTCACTAGCATTTTTTTTTATATTAGAATTAAAAAGTAGTAATTTAATTGGTATAACCCACGGTTTCATTTTATACGTATTATAAAGTCTCACAAATTCTGGCAAGAACCAAAGTTCCAGATTTGATATGGGACGACTTAGTATTTCTTCATTCATTCCCATCCAATCCAAAAGGGGTTTTTGATTGGATAGGTTGATTTTTTGGTCTTGCTGAAGTGTGAGATAAAAAAGACCCTTATTATTGATTTTTTCAATTATTTGATACTTATTAACCCTAGTCTTAGTATATTTATTACTGTTAGTGTCAGTATCAATATTGATCCAGGCCTCAATATCGACCTTCGTTTTAAGACAAAAATAGAGAATTCTCCAATCAAAAAATTTTCTATCCGTATTTTTATCCATATCTCGAATATCATCTTCTACCATATTAAATGATTTTTGTTTATGTGTGTTGTAATTATAAAAAATATCTTGGTTAGTTTTTACTTGTAATGGTGATCCATAAATTGAAGAGTACTTCTTAGTTTCAGAATTTATGGATTTATATGCTAAAAGATCATATCTATATTGTTTTTTTAAATTATCCTTTTGATTCAATAATAAATCCGTTTCCATTTTTGTTTTTTTTTCGTAGTGAATTAATTCATCTTTTTCATATAAATCACACAAATCTTTATATAAATCTTTATTTTGAGCTATACAGTTCAATATATTTCGCCATTTTTGTGGTACTACTCTAGACCATTTAATTTGAGATACATCACATTGATATTCATAATGACTCCTTAACCAATTTGTCCATTGATTCATTCCAGAATTGCGAAGATTCTTAGGTCTTAATTCGGAATGAAATAGTTCTTGTCTTACAACAAAAAAATCCTTTATTTCATTCTTAAGAAAAAGGGGGGTTCCATTATATTGAAATACGGATTTCAATTTCTCTAACTTAATAAGTTGGGTTTGTGATAATTTGTAAAATACATATGCTTGTGAAAAGTAAGATAAGTCAAAAAAAGTCTTTGAATTTTTTTGACTAAGACTAATATTAGTATTAGAAAGTGACTCTTTTATAATCGAAATAAATTTAATTAAACTTTGATTTGTTTTATTAATTCTTTCTTGATTTGCTTCATTACTGTTAATGTTTTTATTAATAATTTTTTTTGTTGATTCAAGAAAAAGTTGTGTATTGATACTAGGAATATTAATCATAGATAGAAAGATATCTATGTATATCTTTTCAATGAAAAATATTATAAAATAATGGGATTTACGGATTAATCGAGCAGTTCTTCTTTTTAATATCTGCCAAATATTTTTTTGTGATTCCAATCTTTTATCATCATAACTTATTTTGTTAGAACTCAAATTTCTATCTGAAGTTATAAATCCCTTTTTCTTGTCTTTTGTAATTTTTTCTATTTGCTTTATGATTGTGTTTATTCTATCAGTCAGATCTTGCATTTTTTTTTCTGTTAATGAATAATTTGTCCAATCCTGAGATCTAATTTGAATGGACGATTCCTGAATCATCCGATTACTGATTATTGAATCTTTTTTAATTTCACTCAATTCATATACTTCTATTTCTCTCAATCCAAATAATATAATTGGGTTTATTTTTGAGAGTTCTTTTATTATTTCTTTTATAAACAGAATGTTTTTAATGATCCATTTTTTTGGTTTTTTTGAGACATTTAGAAACAATTTTGTTTGTTCTTT